CTTCTAAAACTGAGAAAGCAGTATTTCAGTAGTCTTTCTCCTCGTACTATCGCACAACGTTCCATTTAGTCATAGCCTTTCTCTATCTTTATGGTCGGGGAAGTTGCTTTACGTTTGATTTGACTGTCGACAATAGGGAATTTACTTTGCTTTTAGATTCACAATACCCGTTTCTTTGCACTTCGTTACCCTACCCCGGACACTGAACCTCTTCTTGTTCCTAGCCTTCTCTTACGAGTCCGGGAAGAGGAAGATATAGATTGATTGATTCTCTAAGAACCAAAAGAGGAAGCGAAAGCAAGCCCTCTCTATGTGGCTGTCAACGAGAAGTAGCTCGTATCTCCAGAGGCAGCGCTAAGTGGAGGGAAAGCTGGGGAAAAGCATAGAGCGTCCGATTGATGTCGCTGTTAGGAAAAAGAAAAAGATAGATGATCCGAGCAGTCAAACAACCAGGCGATCGGAAAATACCCATAAAAACTATCATGTTGGACGCAGTACTCATACTGGAAATTTGAAAGAATCCAGCGGAGACAGGTCCCAGACCATAAGGATAGACAAAGCTCCCGAACAATCTCATAACCGAATGAAACCTTAAGAAAAAGAAGTGAACAACAACGTGCACAATGCGTTGATGCCAACAAATCTTCTATCTGGAGCTTAACGTTAACGTGTATATGACTATAAATATGGCTCATCAGGAACCAAACATCTGGGAGCCAATCATTGTCCAAGAAGAAGAAGAAGAGACCAACCCTCTGGGGATCAGTCATTCGGGAATCAATCCCAGCTGAGCCCATTATTAATACGATTAATGAACTCAAAAAAGAAATAATAATCAACCATCTGGAATCAATTCTCTATCTTAAGTCAGTTATTGGGGATTGATCATCTACCTTTAGTTGATCATTCGGGCGGGAAGGATACCGGGCTAGGCAGTCCAAATTAGTATAAGTATCTATAGGCGGGTAGGATATAATGAATATAGACCCAGGAGATAGGATACTTGTAAGACGGGCCTGTCGGCCCTGATTATTTCCAGCGGTAATTGTAATTATAGATGATTCCTTCTTTATTCCTTAAATAACCACTATACTATAAGTCCCTATCTGTATCCATCCCTTTCGTGATTGGCTGTATTGGTTCCACCACCCGTCGAATGAGAAGGAAGCAAGCGCCACCTGTGAAATAAGTATTAATGAGCCGAGCTACTAACCGGAGCATCCCTGATTACCTCGACTGCACCATCCTATCTTCAGTAGTCCAGAAGAGGGCCCGGATTACCACTGCACCATCATTCGTCCAGAATGGAAATTCTAGCTAGCGGCGTACCATCAAAAAGCGTTTTCTCTCTCTCTGGTTCGGGCGCATACCACCGGGGATCACCACCCAGCTGGGGATAGCACCACCTAGCATTGCATTACCGATTACTGATTAAAGGGTAGGGCGGGGAGGAAATTGGTAAAATACTTGCTCGAGACCGAAATCGACCACCGGTAGAGGGACCTGCCTTCCTTTAGGTCGAGCCCAGAACCTTCGGACCGTTCTCTATCCCCCTATCGATCGGTATCGCGAGTCCTCTCCTGACGGCCCTCGATTTAAAAATGACCCAAGCGAGAAATCTATCTATATCTATACTCATCTCTTACATGCAGGCTCTATTACGTTATATAACCGTTAAGTCATGCATCTTATTGATGTAATATAGCCTTTAAGTAAGAGTGAGACCAATGCAATGAGATACCGAACGAGTGTAAACGAAGGAAGACCAACAAAGGATGGCGGATCTTAAAGATTAAGTCATTCATCAACCCACTAAGGCCGCGAATGATTCCACTAATCAGGACCCACTCATTCCATATTGATTGGCAATTCATTATTGTGGTCATTATAAGGAGACAGGGCCGTTCTTAAGGATAGTCGGCACTGGGCCTTATTGGTTGGTTGGATCAAGGAATTCTTCGGCATTGGCAAGGATTCTGTCTGAAGGAAGGCATACCATAATTGGCCATCCTTGAAGTACTCGTAACCGACGACGACTTCTTTAGTATAACCGTTTAAGGAACACCTCATCACGAAGCCGTTCCTTATAATTATCCCTGGCCGGTCCGTGGTGATCAGCTCCATGATGTCATCCTGAACTTGATCTTGATCCTGCTGCTTATTCGACCTTGGGTATTAGGGCTACTAGAGAAGGGAGCTGGGGTCAACTCGATCCGATCAACGAAGTAATGGGATATATATATATATATTTATATATATATTTATTCGATTGGATTGTTTCTCTTGTCCCTCTCTTGCTCACGGATCTGGATCGGTCAACTGAACCTCCCGATCCATCGAAATAGTAGGATCCGGAATTGCCAGATTGCGTCTTTCTCTTTGTCGCAGAAGGCGCGCGAGCTGAGAACCTGTAAAAGAACACTTGCATAAAAAGCGATTATTCATATCTATTTTCCCCTGATTTTTTAGTGGAGGCGAGACTTATGATGGCAGGGTAGTATAGGAAAGGTAGTAGAGCCCAGGCCCAGCAAGAGCTCACAGCTCACATGGACACTACCCAAACCCAATGAGCTTCCTTATTCTCGTCGATCGCCCCTACCTTACCTCCTCCTATTGAAGCGTGATGGGTATTGGGTCCGAGCTCGACAAATAGTTTAGGTAGTTTATACTAAAGAATAGGTTGTGGAGGGTAGATATAGGCCACTACTACGATATCTATAGGGAAACCACTCGCTTCGTCTGCATATGAAAGCCATCCACATGCAAATGGGATCTGGGTAATTATCTCGTAGGAAGGGAATGAATTAGGTTAGGAAGGTTCTTCCCAGCTAGTGGAGGCTGGGGGAGCGACATAAAGAATTTCCCTTGTTAGAATCTAATTTCCAAAAGATATGCATGCCAGAATCATTAGTAGTACAACCCCCCGACTGACTGATAATGAGGCTTTCCACAAGCGTCCGGTCCGTAAGAATTCCAATCACTCGCACAAACACCAGATTAGCTTTCATATAATTAATCCGCCGCCGCCAGAATAGGGGGGCCGGAACGAGACCCCCTGCTTGATGATGTGCCGCGATCCATCACTCACTCAGGCAATTCAAGTGTTTCAGATTCACCACTTCTGTCTGATCATACCAAACCCTCCCTCGAAGTGGTGAGTTGAGGGAGAACATGAAATGCATGATGTTACCCAACACCACTATCAAGGTTGGTTCTTAGGCCGGGCCTATTCATTCTGCTTCTCACTGGGGCAATCAATAGCGTAATGACGGGATCTCCTCAATACCCGCCCGCCATTCAATGGCTTGTGAAATGCAGTCCCCCATCCATAACTTTAGGTAGGCAGCGGCTTGGCTTTGGCGTAACTGATGCCGCTATTAGGGGCGCTATTGATTATATACAGACAGGTACGGTGGAAATCGCGTATATAATAAAGAAATCCTTCCTTTTAGGTGGGAAATTAAGTAATAAAAGATGGCGTTTGGGGTGGTCAATTTCTATCTATGAACCTGGCTATGTGAGAGGGGAAATTGAAGAATGAGAAGGTGGCATATGGGTATGGGTCTACAGCTACTGCGTCAATGGCTTAACCAATGGCTTAATCACCAGAAGCAACTGGGCCAGAATCCATTGCTGGTAGGTAAGCTGCTGTCTTTGCTAGTGGTGCTTCATCTTACTGCTAAACCAAATGCTGAACCAATAGAAGGATCAACAGAATGAACTGCTGCTCCTATCTTTGCTTCTCCTGCGACGGCCTGGAGAGGAAACGCCTAACCCAACTCAAGGCGGGAACTAGAAGACTAAAGGGTTCGTCTCGCTTAAGAATCTAAATACTACAGGCAGTAGGTCTTTTTCCGGGATGTGAAGCCGACCTAGTTACAGGCAGGAACTGGGAAGCTACTGGGTGAACCTCGCAATAAAGGCACCTATACTCTGCTTAATGCCGGGTGCTATTCCCCTTCTTAACTGCCCCAGAACTGCCCCATTCCCATAGCGGTAATTAAGGTTCTCTCTCTCAAGCTATTCCCCTAAATCAATGTCTCTGAACTGCCCCAACTAATGGCATGAAATCAGGGGTGTGTCGCCGTATCAAACGCCAAACCACCGCAACGTATAATAAGATTCCATTTCGAATCCTAGCTAATACGCCAACATAGACGGTCGTCTTGAGATAGGCTAGGAGGGTGTCTTTGCAAGAGGGTAGCGGTTCTCGCTTGCAACAAGTGGCGGTATACTTCGGAGTGAAGAAGGTTATACAACTGATGGGACCCAGTCGGGAGATCCACTATGAACCAACCGAGGTAGTCACCTGATCAGTGATGGTGAGAGGTGGTGATGCATGGCTGTTCCCCACAACTGGGAGGGGGACATAAGTATTAAGTCACACTGGGCTACCCGACCTGTCCTTCTCCTGCCTAAGAGGTTGTTTCCTTCCCTAGGTGGGCTGATTCAACTTGGGGTAACATTGGTTGGTCAGTGATCTAAAGGCTGAGCTGATTCGACAAGCACCCACCTCCCTATCGGAGTAAGCCCTACTTCAGGTCTACCCACTACTTATCGGAGTAAGACTTCCCTTTACCTTCCTTCAGATAGATCCACCTCCCTCTCGGAGTTGATACACTTAATAGATGACCTACCTGACCGTATCGTTAACTGCCCTTACTCTTGCCTTACCCCCCTCTCAGCTCTCTTTACCTGCCTAAATAGCGTGAGTCTTCTAAGCCTCCTTCTTTTCCAGCATCAAAGCTAACTAAAAAGCTTGAAAGAAGGAGCACTTCCCAATGAATGAATAAGCAAGAGGGCGCGAGACGGAACTGAAAGGCTGCCGGCATAGATAGCTCACTGGCGAGATGGCTTCTCCAGGCCTTGTCGGAAACTCGATGCAGTGAATCGCTGCGAAGAATCCATTTTAGGTGCTCCGATGCATTTCGGTGCGAAGTGTGCATTGAAAAGATATGCGCATTTTTCGTCTTCAGGGAAAGAGAGAGCACATAGCCGAGAACAAGACTGATCTTTTGTTGCACTGGTCACACTATAAAATTCTTTATTGGGAATGGAAACCGGCTCCCCCACTTATCCTCCCCACTCTCTCTCGCCCCCTGGAACGTGAAATTGGAATTCGTCATGTCGCCTGATATATGAAAAAGGAGGGGAGAAAATCTCTATTGACCCTAATCTCTGTATGTGTGTCTAAAGTCCGCTAAGTCGTGTTGCCTCGAAGGTAGGTATAAGATCCGCTAGTGATGTGAAAGGAAGGTATAACTGTCACTTTCTCGAGCCAAATATCTGAGCCTGCCTGATGGCTGAAGGGGGTTTGTCTACATTTAGCTTGGCTGAGCCCTACCACTCACTGGCCTTCCCGAACCGGATTCGACTGATAGCCCTGAACGCTCACACTTCCCTTCCGTTCCGTAAATGAAGTGAAGGTAGGACCAGTGCTTTCCTTCCTATGATCAGAAATCAAAGGTAATATTGATCGCACTGACTGAAATGGAACCTAATCCCTGTGTGTTTCAAGTCCGCTAGGCCGTGTTGATCGAAGGTAGGCCTAACGATAGTGTGCGAAATAACTAGAAATTAGAAGGTTATCCCTCAAAGTAGATTCTCAGGTTATCCCTACGCAGTGAAGTATGTAAGGTCTAAGTCCGATAAATTCATTGCCTGGAGGTTAGCTATAAGGGTCCGATAATCCCGAATTTTACGGATAGCTCCTGAGCTATGGATCTATCTCTAAGTTGGGAGGACGGGTAGGTTCCCCGCCCGTTGGGCAACCATATCACAAAGTGTTTTCATTCATTCGTCAAAGCATCCATCCCGTCAAAGATACTATCTATCCTTGCCCCTCTAAACCTAGATCTCGCATATACATGAAGCGAAGGTCAAATGCATGGATGGAGCAGAGGTTAAAGAACCAAAAGCAGCTGTTGACCCTGTTGGTAATTAAGCCGTTGATCCTGTTTACTCAGCAACAGAAGTTGATGTTGTTCCAGGTGAATATACAGTTGGTGAAGCAATTGGTTAGTTAAGCCATTTATTCTGTTAAATAAGCACGAGTAGTTAAAGCCGTATGAGCAGTTGTGAAATATAAAGTTCTTTATCCAGCACCAGTAATAGCCTATCCAGTCCCATACCCAAGAGCAGTTCCACCCGGTCCAGCAACTACTCTTGCTTTTGACTCTGTTGACCAATAAGAAGTAGCAAGCAGCACGAGAGTCAGTAGTTCCAGTTCCTGATCGATACCCACTAGCAGTAGTTGATCTACCTGAAACACCAGTACCAGAGGCGGAAGCTCAGTTGACTCCACACCCTACGTAGTAGCAGATCCCGCTTAAGTTAGTTTACCAAGTAGTTGACTTCGTTGACTCGGAAGCTGTCGAATGATTTCTTTTTGGTCATTGGCATCGAATCGCGAAGGATGCATTGTCTATAGAGAAATATGTGTATTTATCACCAAGGTTACCTTCGAAGCGAGAATCGGGCCTATTGCAGGTCTCGTAAGCGTAGCTTATTCGTATTCATGGGTCAATGGTTCCAGGCTTGCCGTTAGGAGTGAAAGGCGTTTTATATGCCGGATCTCCCGGTTCATTTTTCTATGCTATAGCGCTGCGAGCAAGTGGTCCCCGAGTCTGGAGCCTCCTCATGCATGGGGAATGCTTAGTTCCCCTTTGCAGAAACGCCAGTAACTGAGAGCATGGTCAGAATTAGTCGCCATTGGGATATTCCTTGTTTGGTACCGATGGAGCGAGACTGACGTAACTTAGGCGAACCACGTACTCTGCAGAGACGAGCCCAAGGGAAACCTTCACCAAACTGTTACCGCCCATTTGACTGTGATTGCCAGCAGCGATTTTTCGCCCATTTAACTAAGAATTTTCCCGTCTACCTGAGCTTGGGAAGCACTGAGTTGATTGGTATGGAATTAGGTATGGGATTTGAATCAAATTGCAAAGAGTGTATCGTCTAAGGTGCATCGTATGTAATGAAATGAGGCGATACCGAATCGAGAACGAATGATCGATTCATGATCACAGAAAAAGTGACTACCTGTCTAAACTCGTATAGAATCGGCGGATTCTTGCAGAAGCCGACAATCGACGAGAGTGACAATTGGAGCCATACTAATAGCGGAGCGGTAACCTTACACTGTAACAAAACGAGTAGCCATTTCGTTGGGCGCGCAAGTACGGGGCGCTAGGAGCAACAACAAGAAACTCACTCCGAAGGACAACCGAATGACGGCCTTCTTTCGCATGACACTTGACTCCCTGGGGTTAAGGGCATTTAGAGGTCTTCGAAGGAAGGGTAGGAAGACAGAGCAGCAGCCCATAGGGAACAAGGCTAGGGAAGTCACCTTAATAGGGCCCAAGTCGACCTCGATCCCAGACAAGAATGCCTAGAGAGGCCCAGACGAGCTGTGAGAAATCCCGAGCCTCCCCTCCATCCTGGGAGACATTACCTTCTTCCATCTCATCCTCTTAATCTTAAAAACTCGGCGAGTGG